TTTGGAATCCATATTATGCAAGGAGACATTGCTTTTGCTAATTCGAATTCAAGGGTGATATAAAATCGGTCTATTTTCGGCATCATATCCATAGTTAACGCATTCATCGTAGTTAGCAGTTCCAGCTCCGTATCAAGGTCAAGATCGATATCGTCACTAGCATCAATATCGCCACTAGCATCAATACCGATATCTTCAATAAGAAAACCTTTAGGCTTGTTATCCAGGAACTTGTTCAGAAATACCGTAATGAGAGGAACATAGGAGTTTGTCGCTAGGTATTTGACCAAATAGGATCGTCCGGTTCCTATAGAACCTATCACTAAAATCCCCCTAGAGGGGGATAAGGCTAAGCGCAGCGAAAGGGGTTTTCCATAAGACGGGAAATGAAAAGTATTAGTCCCACACGAAATTTGTGAATAAGCGATTGTCTGATAATGAGCAAGGAATACCCGTCTTTCTGCTAAACAGGATGTATTGAACTCATAATTCAATAGATACTTTTTATGAATGTCAACTAAGTATCGTAAGTAAATTGCTCCCGGTTGTTCAATCATTTGATAACCAGAGTAATTCTTTGATAAATGATCACTATGAGTCAGACTCAATAGAATTTGATCAATCCTTTTTTCTGTCGTTAAGGCGGACAACTGAACTAAGAAATCTCTTTCTTCATCATCAATCGAATCACTGTTCGCGGCCCAGGATTCTATTTTATCATCAATCCAATCCCCATTCACGTTTTTTCTTTTTCTTATCAATGAATAGATCTCTTTACTTGTGTGACTTAGATGTCTCGTATTTCTCGAAAAAGTGATTCGATTGATGGGATTTGGTATGAGATCGATGAGATTGATATTCAAATATTTCTTCTTAGAACGTATTGATTTGACAACAAAAGTGGGACCAAGCATGTTGCCGCCAGAAGCCCGTATTGCTTCTAGAGAATCTCCTAATTGTTCCAGAGCAACTAGAAAGAGATTCTTTAACCAGAAAGAATTCGGTGTAGAAGATGTAAGATACCTATCCAGAAGTTTTACCAACTCAATCATAGATGCTGGAATCATCAAAGATTTCACTTTTTCGAACTCTGTCTGTAACTCACTAAAGGACCGGCAAACAAAGAGAAGATGCGTACGAACGAGATATGCAGCAACAAGAAGAAAGAAAAGGATTGAATACAGGAACTCCTGAACATTTGGAGATCTCAGATGTATCGATACCACAGGTGACTCATTATTTCGATGAATCATTTCTTCGGACAGAAGAAGATTTTGGAAAAACTTACTCGAAATCTCACTTATCAGATTCCATTGTGATTGTGGAAGAAACCATTTTTTCTGAAGAATTCGCCGTGATATACCCGACCCATGGATAATATCATGAAAAATGGATACAAATTTTTGACTTAGTATCGGAAAAAGATCGGAAAAAGTATCTAAAAATATCAAATTTAGATATTTGTACCCTGTCAAAGTAAGGAACCAAGGCATATATGTTTGGAACAGATTCCATTTTGAGAGAGTTGAAAAAGCACTATCTCGTTGAAAGATTCTATACATCTGCCCTTTCTCAACGCATTTCTTTAGAGAAAGACTCCGTTTTCTCCTCTTTTCGGATGGTAAATATTTCTCAGAACATGGAGTGTGAATCAAACCCATGTTTGAATTGAGACACTGATGTAAGTTCTTCCCTTCTGAATCAGATAGATTCATATGTTGACTTTCAAAATTGACTATTTGTCCCTCTGTTAGAGGTGTTCCAGAAATGTCTGCGATCGAGTAACTCGTTCGTAGAACAAATGGATCGTATCGGCTTGGAAAATGGAAAGATTTGGACAAGTTATACGTTTCGTCACCACCTTGTGGAAAATCGTTAGGTATGAATATGTTAGATACCTGTGACTCGATTGGTGAAATAGTATCTCTCCCCCCAAAAGCATGCTTTTTTTTACCGACGCACAAAAAAAAGATCTTTTTGCGAATGAACAAGATATTGAGGAATTCTCCATACGTAAAATCAGAATTATTGATACGGGCCTTTTCCACAGAAAAGGGGAATCTTGTGTTACAATAGAAGAAGAAGTGATGTGGATTATTCAAGAATCGAAGTCGATTTGCTTTATAAAAAGAAGATATCAATGAACTTCTATGAAATGGTTTCACGGGATTCAACCAATTGTCTTGGTTGTGGAATACCATCGAGAAATAGGAATCCGCGTTATCAAAGGATTTACTGCGATTATTTCTAGTATGGAACGAGCCAATCATCCACCTTTTTGGTATCTTATTGAAGATATTGAACAAAAAAGGTGTTCCTCCATTGATCAAGAATTTTGATTTTCGGGAAGTATCATGGTCATCCAATAACAATAAGAAGGGTTTCCATTTTTTCAAATGAACAATTTGAAGACCTATTGATTCTAACAACTGATTGCAGAGTTGATCATTCGAACCATTCAATTCATAGATGTGGATCTCGGACCTAGGAATGGGGATAT